CCTTCTTATTTCTAATTATCAAGAATTTGAACCAAAAATGGAGGATCGAATAAGAATTTTAAAATTTTTATTTGATGCAATTATAGTGGATTCCAAGAATAAAAAAATTGTAAAAAAATCTACAGAAATAAAAAAAGAAATAAGTAAACAAATTCCTCGATGGTCATACAAATTAATCGACGATTTGGAACAACAAGAGGGTGAAAATGAAGAGAACGCGGCAGAGGATCATGAGATTCGTTCACGAAATGAACCAAAAATGGAGGATCGAATAAGAATTTGAAAATTTTTATTTGATGCAATTGCAACAAAAATGGGTTATTTCTTGAACTTAATTAATGAATTTGTTACAAAATCAAGTTTCAATTTAAAGAAACTCTTTCCAATAGTAATAGAAAAGTAATAGAAAAAAATCACAAAGAAGAAAAAGAAGAAAAAATGGATGAAGAAATTAATAAAAAGATTAATACATAAAATAAATATAATAAGAGATAAAAAGAGATTCGACCACCTCCTACATATTTTATGCCTTCTCCTGCAAAGAAACTCGTAAAACCAACTCCATTGGTAATTCCATCAATTACTCGTCTATCAAAAAAAGAAGTTAATTCCGCCAATCTTCTTATGCCTTCTGTTAAAGATATTGCATAAAAAACATCTATGTAACCACGATTATAGGACCAATCATATATCACATTTATTATTTTGTCCCTAAGAATTCTCTTAGGACCTTTTTTAGCAACCAAATTAAGGAATTTCAAATTTTGTAAGGATGAATAAATCGGCTTATATAAAGAAGACGCTATAAATATCCCAAAAGAAGCTATACTGACTGAAAAAGTTGAATTTGTTACAAATTCATACCAATCTACAGACTTATTTTGATTTTGATGTAAAAGACTTAAAGAAGGAATTAACAGTTTGGATAATATATCAAAATTCATTTCTTCTTGATTGAATTGATTGAAAGGTATTCCTATAGCTCCAATAAACAAGGTAAATAGTACCAAAACAAGCATCGGAAATAATATAGTATTATCCGATTCCTGGGGATAGTAAAAAATTCTTTTAGTACCAAAATGATTAATAGTAATAAAAGGACACGTCATCTTTCTTACAGTACCACCAGTTTGATATATTTTCTTCCAAAAAAAACAAAAAAAAGAAGCTCTTTCATTATTATTTTTATTATTTATTGTTAATAAAGGTAATAAACGCATTTTTTTTTTTAAGATTTTTGATCCCTGTTTACCCCATAAAGATATTGAATAGAATGCGCTGTTTTTTTTACCACTATAATTTTGAAAATAAATATTTAAATGCCCTTCAAAAGTAAGTAAATAAACCCGAAACATATAAAATGCAGTTAATCCTGCTGTGGAAAAAGCTATTATTGCGAAAATAGGTGAATACGACCAACTATCATTAAGAATTTCATCTTTGGACCAAAAACAGGCGAGAGGTGGAATACCACAAAGAGAAAGGGTTCCTAATAAAAAAGCAATTTTTGTAATTGGAACATGTTTTGTTAAACCACCCATAAGAACCATATTTTGACTCTTATCCGGAGAATAGCCAACAATAACTTCCATTGAATGAATAATGGATCCAGATCCTAAAAACAACAATGCTTTCGAATAAGCATGAGTAATCAAATGAAATAAAGCGGCTCGATAGGAGCCCATACCTAAAGCTAACATCGTATAACCCAATTGAGACATTGTAGAATAAGCTAAACCTCTCTTAATATCTTTTTGAGCAAAAGCTAAAGTGGCTCCTAATAGTACTGTTATTATACCTATCAAAGCTATTAGCTTCATTATGTAAGGTATAACTACGAAAAGAGGAAGAAGTCGAGCTACAAGAAAAATTCCCGCTGCTACCATGGTAGCAGCATGTATTAGAGCCGAAATAGGGGTAGGTCCTTCCATGGCATCCGGTAACCACACATGAAGGGGGAATTGCGCCGATTTAGCAATTGCACCGGAAAATAATAGGAAAGCGCACAAGGTAACAAATAAAAAATGAACCTCATTATCATTATTATAAATCAAGTTATTGAATATTTCAAACAAATCCTGAAACTCGAAACTGCCTGTTATCCAATAAAGACCTAAAATTCCTAATAATAAACCAAAATCGCCTACACGATTAGTTACGAATGCTTTTTGACAAGCATTGGACACAATAGGTCGTGTGAACCAAAAACCTATTAATAGGTAAGAGCACATTCCAACCAATTCCCAAAAGATATAAATTTGGATTAAATTCGAACTGGTAACTAATCCCAGCATTGAAGTATTGAAAAAACTCATATAAACAAAAAATCTCAAATAGCCTTGATCATGAGACATATAACTGTCACTATAAACAAGAACCAAAATTCCAACCGTAGTAATTAATATTAACAAAATAGAAGTAAGTGGGTCAATCAAGTACCCGAACTCTAAGGAAAAATCATTGTTGATGGTCCAAGACCATACATATTGATAAATGGAACTGCTATTTATTTGCTGAATAAACAGATCGATCGAAAAAACCATAACTATACTTAACAATAAAACACTGGGAAAAGCCCATATACGGTGAAGTTTTTTTGTTGACACCGGAAAAAGTAGCAGTCCCATTCCTATTAACATAGGGACTGGAAGTGTAACGAAAGATATAATCCATAAATATTGATATGTATGTTCCATAAAAAAAATCTTATTATTTTTAATATTTTTAATAAAAAAAAAATGAATTAAGTTTAACTTATTTTATAACTGTCTTGACAATTTTTATTTTTAATCACTATAGAAAATAGAACCTTTGATGCTTTCAATCCAATTATAAAGAAGTACCAGGTAGATAAAAATGTGTAAATTTTGACTGATCTAGTTTAGATCATATGTTTGGGCTGGATAATGTATCAAGGTATATACATTAAATTAGATAAGATTTTTCAATTTTAATTTTAAAGAATTAAAGAATTTTAAAGTCCGGGACAGAACTCGAAACTTTTTTGTTATATTATATGTCCATAAATCAATACCTAATGGGGTTGCTAAACCTTAACACAAATTTTCTACCTAACGAAACCCTAAGGATTAATACAATAAAATAGTTTCAGAAATCCCTTGAATGGAATGTTGAAATTGAAAAAATGAAAAAAAAAATGAATTTTTTTTTCATTAATTTTAATGTTTCTAAAAAAATATTACATTGAATTAACTCCTTCAAGCTCGCCGATTGAATAAAAAAAGGTTATTATAATTTTGAGCAAGCCGCCATGGTGAAATCGGTAGACACGCTGCTCTTAGGAAGCAGTGCTAGAGCATCTCGGTTCGAGTCCGAGTGGCGGCATAACATTTTTTAATTATCTATTTTAAAATTATCTAATTATTAAAAGGATAGAATAAATCCTATAATGAATTCAATTCCGTATGTAGAATTATGGATAATTAAAGTATTCCCCCCTTTTTTTTATGATATTTTTGACTTTAGAACATATATTAACTCATATATCTTTTTCGGTCGTTTCAATTGTAATTATAATTCATTTTCTAACCTTATTAGTCAATGAATTCGTGGGACTCTATGATTCGTCAGAAAAAGGCATGTTAACTACTTTTTTCTGCCTAACAGGATTACTAATTACTCGTTGGATTTATTCGGGACATTTACCAATAAGTGATTTATACGAATCATTAATATTTCTTTCATGGATTTTCTCTATTATTCATATGGTTCCATATTTTAAAAAACATAAAAATTATTTAAGCACAATAACCGCACCAAGTACTTTTTTTACCCAAGGCTTTGCTACTTGGGGTCTTTTAACCGACATGCATCAATCTAAAATCTTAGTACCTGCTCTCCAATCCCAGTGGTTAATAATGCACGTAAGTATGATGGTATCGGGCTATGCAGCTCTTTTATGTGGATCATTATTGTCAGCAGCACTTCTAGTAATTACATTTCGAAAAGTCATAAGAATTGTTGGTAAAAACAATAATTTATTAAATGATTCATTTCCCGTTGATGAGATCCAATACATGATGGAAAAAAAAAGTATTTTTAAAAATACTTTTTTTCCTTCTTCTAGGAATTATTACAGGTTTCAATTGATTCAACAATTAGATCATTGGGGTTTTCGTATTCTTAGTATAGGGTTTCTTTTTTTAACCATAGGTATTCTTTCAGGAGCAGTCTGGGCTAATGAAGCATGGGGATCATATTGGAATTGGGACCCAAAAGAAACTTGGGCATTTATTACTTGGACCATATTCGCGATTTATTTCCATACTCGAACAAATAAGAATTTGGAAGGTTTAAATTCTGCAATTGTCGCTTCTATCGGTTTTCTTATAATCTGGATATGCTATTTTGGGGTTAATTTATTAGGAATAGGACTACATAGTTATGGTTCATTTACATTAATATCTAATTGAATTGAAGAAAGAGTTTGACAAATATAACCATAGGACAGCTTAACATATATATAAGAAGCTTCAGGGAAGTCGTTGAGAACCTTTTGAATCACTCCATTACTTGAGTGATTCAAAAGGTTCTCGCAAATGTTAAACATATCTGATTACAATTCCGTTTTTTTTTTTATTTTATTTTTATAATAACTAATAACTACCTATAAAATTATAATAATTACCTATAAAAAAAAAATTAGCTATAAAAATAATTAGATAGAATAGCTTCGACCTTGTCAACTGATAATGAGAAAACGAAATCTGGATAAATACCAATACTGATTACAGGCAGAAGGATAGCAATCGAAACAAATAATTCTCGTGGTCCAGAATCAAAAAAATAAGAATTTCTGGCATTAAACAGCTTGTATCCATAGAACATCTGACGTAACATAGATAATAAATAAATAGGAGTCAATATCGTTCCAACTGCCGTTACAAAAGTAATTAGTATTTTTGGCATTAAAAAATATTTTTTGGCAGTAATTATTCCAAAAAATACTACCAATTCCGCAAAAAAACCGCTCATGCCCGGTAATGCAAGAGAAGCTAATGATAAGATACTGAACATCATGAATATTTTTGGCATTAGGATAGCCATTCCGCCCATTTCGTCAAGATAAACAAGACGTATTCTATCATAACTTGTTCCTGACAAGAAAAAAAGCGCAGCGCCGATAAATCCATGAGATATTATTTGTAAAATGGCCCCGTTGAGTCCCATATCGCTTATAGAGCAAATTCCTATAATTGTAAAACCCATATGAGATACAGAAGAATAGGCTATTCTTTTTTTTAAATTTTTTTGACCAGAAGATGTTGAAGCTGCATAGATTATTTGTATTGCGCCTACTATTATCAACCAAGAAGAAAATATAGAATGGGCGTGGGATAATAATTCCATATTTATTCGAACCAATCCATATGCTCCCATTTTTAATAAGATTCCAGCTAAAAGCATACAAGTACTGTAATGTGCTTCTCCATGGGTGTCTGGTAACCATGTATGTAAGGGTATAATCGGTGATTTGACAGCAAAAGCAATAAGAAATCCAATATAGAATAGTATTTCCAAGGTCACAGGATATGATTGATTAGCTGATGTTTCAAAATTGAATGTTGGTTCATTGGAAGCATAGAAAGCGATACCTAAGGCCCCCATTAATAAAAAAACAGAACTTCCTGCAGTATACAAAATAAATTTTGTAGCTGAATACAGACGTTGCTTTCCCCCCCACATAGCTAGAAGTAGATAAACAGGAATTAATTCTAACTCCCACATAATGAAAAAAAGTAAAAGATTTTGAGAAGAAAATAATCCTATTTGACCACTATACATTGCTAACATCAAAAAATGAAATAATCGGGAATCCCGAGTAATTGGCCGAGCCGCTAAAGTAGCTAAAGTGGTGATAAATCCGGTCAGTAAAATAGGTCCTAGAGAAAGTCCATCTATTCCTAATCTCCAGTAAAAATCAAAAAAATTAATCCATTTATAAGACTCCGTCAATTGGATTAAGGGATCGTCCAATTGGAAATAATAAGAGAATGCATAGGTCATTAAAAGGAGTTCTAGTACACATATAAATATAGTATACCACCTAATTACCTTATTTCCTCTATGAGGGAAAACGAAAATCAAGAAACCCGCGGATATTGGTAAACCTACAAATATTGTTAACCAAGGAAAAGAATTCGTGGTAAAGACAAGATACACTTGGACAAGAAAAACCCGTACTTGAAAAAAATAATAATAATAAAAAAAAAATAGATTAGGTTTTCGAGTACGGGTTTTTGTCGGTAAACAAAAAATCAAATGTATTCAAGTGGTTTTTTCTGGAAAGTCTTAATAAGCTAGACCCATGCTTCGAGTTGTTTCATGCCATAGATAAACTCGAACACTCAAGAAATCTGTTGGACAGGCGGATTCGCATCTCTTACAGCCAACACAGTCTTCTGTTCTTGGAGCAGAAGCAATTTGCTTAGCTTTACACCCGTCCCAAGGTATCATTTCTAATACATCCGTGGGGCAGGCCCGGACACATTGAGTACACCCTATACATGTATCATAGATTTTTACTGAATGTGACATTGGATCTATAATTTTTTTTTACGTCATAAATTTTCGATCTAGTAAATTTTTAAATGAATCATATATTTAGACACCAGATGAATCAATGATTTATCATAATTTGTCTATTCAATTTCGGATCGACTCATGAGATAGAACCAAGATACTTTAATTTCTTACGTTTTCGTAAACATTATCAGATACGCTATGTATTATAGATGTCAATTCAAATTAATGAATCTAAATATTTTATATGATTAATACTACTTATTCAACAAATTCAATTGATTAATACGGATTGATTTTCTGTTACGATAAATTGACGAAACTATAGCCGGCCCAATAGCTGCTTCAGCGGCTGCGATAGATATAACAAAAATTGAAAAAATATTTCCTTTTAATTGTCGACTATCAAAAAAATCAGAAAATGTTACGAAATTTATATTGACGGCATTCAATATAAGTTCAAGACACATAAGGGCTCTAACCATATTTCGACTCGTGATCAATCCATAGATACCGATAGAAAATAAATAAGCACTCAAACCAAGCACATATTCGAGCATCATCGCCCAACTCCTTATCGATTTCGATTTATTTCAATATGAACAATGAACAACAATTTAACATCAACAGATTAGATTGACTAGAATAAGAATATCACAAGTACAAAACAAAAAAAATGGATTGGAATATAGATCGAATAAAAGAATTTATATATGAATAATCTTAAAATAAATGTGATAACATAGAATAAAGTCTGATTTGGATTGCGATTGCCAATTTAAAAGATTTATTACTGACGAGCCGTGGCAATCGCACCTATCAAAGCAACTAAAAGAATTATTGAAATAAATTCAAATGGAAGAAAAAAATCTGTTGATAAATGAATTCCAATTTGTTGACCATTACTTACCAAATCTTGCTCTATAATCTGGTTTGCTCTTGTAGTCCAAATAATCCCATACCATGTTGTATTTGAAATAATAGTAATTAGTAAAACAAAAAGACTTGTACAAATTAGAGAAGTAAGACCATTCCCAACAGTCCAAAGATTGAAATCTTTGTAATATTCTGAACCATTCATGAACATCACAGCAAATAAAATTAAAACATTTATAGCTCCCACATAAATAAGGAGCTGCGCCGCAGCTACAAAATGAGAGTTTGATAAAATATAGAATAAGGATATACAAACAAGAACCAATCCTAATGAAAAGGCAGAAAAAATTGGATTGGTAAGTAATACCACTCCTAGACCTCCTAATATAAGACCTAATCCTAGAAAGACTAAAAGAAAATCATGTATTGGTCCAGGTAAATTCATTGTACGTAAAATAAAAGATAAAAAAATCAAATTCTTTTTTTTTTTTTCATGACTTTATTGACCCGACCAGGAAAAACTTATTTAGAATGGGTTCCTAATTGAATTAAATCCTAAAAGATTTAAATTACTGTAGTACCGCTATCGGACTAATCTCATTCTTTCTCGAAAAAATAAAAATTGACACTTTAATTTTTATTTCTATTTCGAAATAGAAATAATTATGGATAGAATTATGACTATATTAATAGATTTTCAATCCAAATTAAGCTGCGCTGCAATTCTTACCAATCAATCAAATCCAATCGCTAGTTGGGATTTGTAGCTTTTGTAGTTATTGACCAAACAAAATGAAAAAAATATATATATATATATTTCAGACTTTTAGATCAAACCTAGATCTTTGTTTAATGATTAAAAATGACTCTTCAATCAATCTTTAATCAAAGGGGGTTTGCCCATTTTGATTAAAGATTGAGGTGAATTCCAAATTGTTCGAATTGTATAATCGTCAATTACTGACATTGGTAAACGACCTAAAGCAATTTGGTTATAATTCAATTCGTGACGATTATAGGTAGAAAGTTCATATTCTTCAGTCATTGATAAACAATTAGTTGGACAATACTCAACACAGTTGCCACAAAATATACAGATTCCGAAATCAATACTGTAATTAAGCAATCGTTTCTTTCGAATATTAGTTTCCAATTCCCAATCAACAACAGGTAAATCTATAGGACATACACGAACACATACTTCACAAGCAATGCATTTATCAAATTCAAAATGGATTCGACCGCGGAAACGCTCCGATGTTATTAATTTTTCATAAGGATATTGAATAGTTACAGGTAAACGATTTACGTGGGATAAGGTAGTCATGAAACTTTGACCAATGTACCTTGCAGCCCGTACGGTTTGTTGACCATAATTCATGAACCCAGTTACCATAGGGAACATATCGTGAATCTCTATGAATAATTTTATATTTGTTTCTTTATCTTGTTTGAGACAAACTATAAATATAGAAAAGAATTACTTTATAGTGAAAAGAGTTGGGAAGAGGTTGTTAATAATAGATTGCCAAGAGAAATAGGTAAAAGAAATTTCCATCCAAGATTTAATAGTTGGTCCATTCTTAGTCTAGGTAAAGTCCATCTTGTTGTGATAGGAATGAACAAGAACAAATAAGTTTTAACCAATGTAATAAGAATACCCATTGTTGTTCCAAAGACTCTACCTACTTTATTTATTTCAAAATCAAAAAACTCCGGAACGGATATGTACGGAATAGAGATATTCCAACCGCCCAAGTAAAGAACTGCTACAAATAATGAAGAGACTAATAAGTTTAGATAGGAAGCAACATAAAATAAACCAAATTTGATACCCGAATATTCGGTTTGATAACCTGCTACTAATTCTTCTTCTGCTTCTGGTAAATCAAAAGGTAATCTCTCACATTCTGCTAGGGAAGAAATGAAAAAAATGATAAATCCTATAGGTTGACGCCACAAATTCCATCCCCCCAAACCATATTTTGATTGTGCCTCAACTATATCAACTGTACTTGAACTGTTAGATAATCATAGTCGGTGATGACATCACTGTTCCCATCGCTATTACAGAACCATACATGAGATTTTCACCTCATATGGCTCCTCGAAGGCCATAAATAAATCTAAGGGCCAGATCATATTGTTTATCTCGATATATTTGTAGGATAAATAGGATCCAAATCTATCGGATGCCCCCCCCAATTCCAAAATTTGACCAATGTAATTCTGTCTGTTATAATACTAAAATAAAGTACTTCTGAATTGATCTCATCTTTTAAGAATTTCAATTTTTCTTTCTTGAGCAATAACTTTAATCTTTCAATAAAATACTTCTTGTAGAAATAGCAATAAATATTTTAACCTATCATTTTCGATTACGAAAAATAATTAGACAGTCCATTATTTCATGAATTATGACACGAATTCGATTTCTATGAATATCGATATAGGAAAGAAAGAAGAAAAAGGATCTCTTTTTTTTCTTTTTCTTTTTTCTATTGTAATTCTATTCTTTTTTTTTTTGTTCCTATTCTTCCTTCTGAAAAAAAAAAAAGGTAAAGGATTAGTTCGTTCCTGATAGTCATTTGTTTAATTGGTGGATAGGAGCGTACTCTGGATCGGAATCATGGGGAGTACTGCCTGATCATTTCTACTAATTTAAAGCCCCAATTAATATTCTTTTATTTTGGATAATTCTATTACTAATCTTTTATGTATCTTGGTGTTCCTAACCATCCACTCATTTTTATTTTTACTCAACTGCTCGGTAGCATTACAGTAATATATATATATATATATAAATGATAGTAAAATGCTCGGTAGCATTACAGTAATATATATATATATATATAAATGATAGTAAAAACTCACTAAGGTTGATTCTTTGAGCCCGCTTTCAAGCCAGGATGACTAATCAACCAATTTTGGGACAAATGATCTCATCTTCTTATGTTTATTTCTGCTTTACTGTTGTACATAAGAAATGAGTCTCGATTTTTTTTACTGCAAATTTAAAAGCTGTTTTCTTTCACTCATATAACTATCTAATTTAGTTCATCAATTCAAATGATGAATAAAAAAATAAAGATATATATTCAATATTCAATTAATTTCACCTTCTTCCTAATAAAGAAAAAGGGAATAGGGAAAAATTTATGTTTCAACGAATCGCACGTAGAGATATGGATAATACACAGAGAGTTAATGGTATTTCATAACTAATCGATTGAGCGGCAGCTCGTAGACCACCTAAAAAGGAATATTTATTATTTGATCCATATCCTGACATAAGAAGTCCAATGGGAGCAATACTTGAAATGGCAATCCATAAAAAGACGCCGATATTTAGATCCGCTAAAACAAAGTGATAGCCAAAAGGAATTACTGAATAGCTTAATAGAGTTGATATGACTGCTATGGATGGTCCAATACTGAATAAACGAGTATCTCCTCTAGATGGAAAAAGATTTTCTTTGAAAAGTAGTTTTGTTCCATCCGCTAGAGCTTGAAGAACTCCAAAAGGACCGGCATATTCAGGTCCAATACGTTGTTGTATCCCTGCAGAAATTTCTCTTTCTAACCACACAATTACTAGTATGCCTATCGTGATTCCCAATACAAGAGTCAAAATAGGGACAAGCATCCATATAATTCCATAGACCTCGTTTAAGGATTTCAATCTGGAAAAAGAATTGATAGCTTGTACTGTTGTTGTATCAATTATCATTTCAACGATCAACTTCTCCCATAATAATATCTATGCTACCTAGTATTGTCATAATATCAGCCAATTTCATTCTTTTAATTAATTGAGGAAGAATTTGCAAATTGATAAAACCCGGCGGGCGAATTTTCCATCTCCAAGGAAAACTACTTTGATCCCCTATTAGAAAAATTCCCAACTCTCCCTTTGGTGCTTCAACTCGAACATAAAGTTCTTGTTTCGGCAATTCAAAGGCGGGAGAAGTTTTTTTACTAATAAATCGATATTCAAAATCATTCCATTCTCGATTCCTTTCTCTATCAAAACTTCGAGTTTCTAAATTTTCATAAGGCCCCCCTGGAATCCCTTCCAAAGCCTGTTGAATAATTTTTACGGATTCCGTCATTTCACCAATTCGGACTAAATAACGAGCTAACGAATCCCCTTCTTTTTGCCACTGGACTCCCCAATCAAATTCGTCATAACACTCATAATGATCAACTTTACGAAGATCCCATCGTACTCCGGAAGCTCGTAGCATTGGTCCTGATAAACCCCAATTTATTGCTTCCTCTGCACTAACAATACCTATTCCTTCAACGCGTTCTAAAAAAATAGGATTTCGCGTAATAAGTTTTTGATATTCAGCAACTCCTGTTAAAAAATAATCGCAGAAATCCAAACATTTATCTAGCCAGCCATGAGGTAGATCAGCTGCTACTCCTCCGATACGAAAATAATTATGCATCATTCTCATACCAGTGGCAGCTTCGAATAAATCATATATTAACTCTCTTTCTCTAAAAATATAGAAGAAAGGGGTCTGCCCACCAATATCTGCCATAAAAGGGCCAAGCCATAAGAGATGAGAAGCTATACGACTCAACTCCAACATAATTACTCTGATATAGCTAGCTCTTTTAGGTACTTGAATATTTCCCAACTGTTCCGGTCCATTTATTGTTATCGCTTCTGTAAACATAGTAGCTAAATAATCCCAACGTGTTACATAAGGCAAATATTGTATAATTGTTCGGTTTTCCGCAATTTTTTCCATCCCTCTGTGTAAATAACCTAATATTGGTTCGCAGTCAATAACATCTTCACCGTCTAGACTAAGGATGAGTCGAAGAACGCCATGCATTGATGGGTGGTGGGGACCCATATTGACTATCATAAAGTCCTTTCTTGTAGCTGGTACATTCATAGGGGGTTCCTCGATTTATTTTTCCATGAATTACTGAAAACGAAAAGAAGTTCATCAAAATTCAAGTTTAAGATCTAATAAATCAAATAATAAAAAAAAAAAAAAGACTCTTCAAATTAACGAGTTTTTGATTCCCGAATGTTCAACTGGCTAATTAATTCTTTATAACGTACTCCATTTTTCTTTGCCAAATAAGACAGTAGTCGTTGGCGTTTTCCTAGAATTTTCCGTAAACCTCTTTGAGATAAATAGTCTTTTCTATGTAATTCCAAATGTGAAGTAAGTCTTCGTATCTTATTAGTAAAACTTACTATTTGAAATTCAACCGATCCCTTGTTTTCTTTTTTGTCTTCTTGTGAAATAATTGAAATGAATGAACTTTTTACCATAAAATGAAATCCCCCTCCTCCCGCCTTTTTAAGATAGTTTTATTGATCAGTAATAATAAATAATGGAATATTAAATAAGAATGTCAGTTTGTTTGAATTTGGTATACACAATAATCTTCAATTCGTTAGGAATTCCTAATTTTGTCAACATTAATCAATCCGATTTTTTTTTTATTCGGCTAGAAATACATAAAGAATGGTATATTTCTTCCCTTACAAAAGAAAAAAAAAATTATATCTATATCTAAAATCTAAAAATTTAAAACGAAAAATTGGATTGATTAATTTTTAGATCAAATTGATACATGATTGAATTCCATGTATCAGAATGGAATATGGGATGTAAAACAATGTATATGGACCTCTCCTTGTTTTCATATATTTCATATACTAGACTAGATATGCTATGGGATATATATGACAAATGGACCTTTACCGAATTTTTAATCGTGGACATATATGTATCCTTATCATACTAAACCGACTAGCATTATTGGTATCAAACCAATAGCGATTTATACAAGCTAAATCTTCTAATCGATAATTGGGCCAAAGAAAAAGTTTTAATTTAATTAGTTTATTTTTATCTCTATCAAAATGTTTCCTTTTATCTATAATGTGAGCGTGGTTTTTTATGTTATTATTATTGATAATTTCTGTATTTATATCATTTCCATTTTTTGAATTGAAAGAAATTAGAATTCTCAATTCTCTACGATGTTTAGAGGATAAAAGATTTTCGGGAACAGGTAAATCATAATTATTTTTGTCTTTATTTCTAGTTAAACTTTGATTTATTACAATAGATTCGGTAAAATTCTTTTTATCAATATAGTTTTTTTTTCTGTATCTTTGATTAATTTGTTGTTTTCTCTTATGAACCAATAAAATATTTATGGTTTGATACATAATAAATTTTCCATCATTTTTTACCGACAGACGGGTTGATTCGATAATCAATATTCCCTTTTTCATCAATTCTGTAAGAGTTAAATCTTTCTGAATCATTAGAATATCTAGACTCAGTTCTCCCCTTTGAATAGAGGATATAATAATTTCTCGTGGATTTGTCAATCTAAGCAGGAGACAATATATTTTTATATTATTGATTATTTTTTGATTTAAAGAATCATCCCATCTTAATTGAAAGCATAAATACCTTTTTAGCAAGAAATCAAGTTCTGCTTCCGTATTACTTTTGTATTGCTTTTTCTTTCTACGCTCTTTCCTGTCTGATCTTACATAATTTTCTTCAACATCTTTTTCTTGGTTTACTAGAACTGATTCAAGATCTACTTGATCCTCAGACTCTTTTTCTTCATGATTTTGATTCTTTAATTGAATGGATTTTGTTTCATTCGATGATATAGATATAAAAGGATCGTTATTTTTCTTTTTGTTGATTTTTTTATTTTCACTAACATTTTTAGTTCCATTAAAATTTAAAAAAAGTAATTTGATTGGTATCACCCATGATTTTATCTTATATGCGTTGCAAAGTATCACAAATTTTGGAAAGAACCAAAATTCTAAATTTGATGTGGGACGATCTAGTATTTCTTCATTCATTCCCATCCAATCAAAAAGGTTTTTTTTTTGTTTGGTTCCGGTATCGATCCCGGATTCAATATCGACTTTCTTTCTAAGACCAAAATGGAGAATTCTCCAATCCAAATATTTTCTATGCGAGCTTTTTTCCGTATCGATAATATCATCTTCTGTTAGATGCTTATTGACAGGGATACCTCCCGACATATCAAATAATTTCCTTTTATCTATTTTGTAATTATAAAAAAGCTCTTGCTTATTATTTAATTGGAATGGTAATTCATAAATAGATGAGTCTTTTTTATCTTCATAATTAATGGATTTATATAATAAAATATTATATCTATAGTATTTTTTAAAATTATCTTTTTGGTTCGATAATGAATCTACTTCAAAATTATTTTGTTTTTCATAATGAATTAATTGGTCTTTGTCATATAAATTCCATTTATTTAAATCTTTATTTTGAATCATATGCTGTTGACTCATTCTATTTCGCCATTTTTGCGATATTAAGCTAGACCATCTGATCTGAGATAAATCGTATTTATATTGATAAGTACTTCTTACCCAGTTTTTCCATTCATTCATTACAGAATTTCTAAAATTTGTATCTTTTAATTTGAACTGAAATCTTCCTTGGACTCCAAAATAATCTTTTATTTCATTCTTAAGAAAAAGAGATGCTCCATGATATTGAAAGACAGATCTTAACTTATATAGGTTAATAACTTGGACTTGTGATAATTTGTAAAATACATATGCTTGTGACAAGGAGGTTATGTTATAAAAAATCTTCGAGTTCTTATTAAAATTACTATAATTTAATGCCTTTTTTATAATCGAGATAAAGTGAATTAGTGTATTTTTATTTGTTTTATCAATTCTTTTGTGATTTTCTTTTTTATTATACATATAAATGTATTTATTAATCATTTTTCTTGGTGATTCAAGAAAAAACTGTACATTGATCCTCGGAATATTAATAATAGCTATAAGGATATCTATATATATCTTTTCAATCAAAATTTTGATAAAAAAATATGATTTACGGACTAATTGAGCATTGTTTCTTTTTAATATCTGTAAAATATTTTTTGATGATTTTAATTTTAATCTTTTAGCATTATAACTTAGTTTGTTAGGACTAATATTTCTTTCTGAGATTAGAAATCGTTTTTTCTTTTCTTTTGTAATTTTTTCTATTTGATTTCTTATTGTCTTTGTTCTGGCATTCAGATCTTTCATTTTTTTTTCTGTCAGTGAATAGTTTATCCAATCCATAGATCGAATTGAAGTGGAAAATTTATGAATAGTCCGATTATTGATTGGTGAATTTTTTTCGTTTTTAGTTTGATTTAATTCATATACTTCTCTAAATCCAAATAATAGAATTGGATTTCTTTTTGATTTTGAAAATTTATTTATTATTTCTTTTAGAAATAGAATACCTTTGATGAACCAGTTTTTTGTTTCTTTCGGTAAATGTAGAAATAGTTTTCTTTTTTCTTTTAAAATTGTTAGAGTTAGAAAACCATTTTTTTTCAACTTTCTAATTTTTTTTTTTAGTTTTTTAAAAATAGGTTCAAAAAGTGAAAGCTCTTTTCGGGGAGAACCAAAAGGAAGTTCAGCTTCCATTCCCCAAACTGTTAAAAAACAAAAATCATTTTTTTGTCTTTTCTTTTTTATTGGATCTTTAGAAAGGAATTTAAACTTAGATCTGTGCCAAGGTTGTAGTCGAAAAGGAAATAGGATCTTTATTTGAATACCGTCTGTTAACCAGTTTTTCGGAAATTCTGTTTCTGATAATTGAACTCCATTATAGGTGCATTTAACATGCATTTCTCTATTCCAATCCTTTAAATCCTCAGACCATTCAGGAATTTGAAATAATAGCATACGAATGATATTTTTAGTTATTATTAATGAAGGCAATAGAATATATTTTCGAAGAATCGATTGAATTACTAAAACACAACCTCTTATTGCTTGAGCAAAAATAATGCTATCCCAGGTTTCGGCTATTTCTATACGGACTTTTTCTTCTCTTTTGTCTTCTTCTCGTCTGTTTTTGATCTCTTCTTTTTCTTTTTTGTCACTTTCTTTTGTTTTTTCTTCTGTATAAGTAGAAGTAGAATCTGAAATTGTGAATTCTGCGTTTTTACACATCCAATTTATAAACATTATTTTCATCAGCTCAGAAGTATCAAAAGCAAAAAAAAGAAATTTGTCTATTCTGTCTAAAAAAAGGGGAGAATGCAAATTTGCTTGAAACAGTTTCAAAATAGCTATTTTGCGCCTTTGTGTTCGCATGGAGCCCTTTATTATATCTCGACGAAAGTCCGATTGTTGTGAATAACGTATCAAAGCCACTTCGCCTGTTTGATCAAAATTAGTTGTATCTTTAGTTTTGGAATTATTATAAGTATTAGAATCAGGATTCTCTTGATTATCAGTAAAAATTACTACACGTTTGGCTTTTCGTGAACGAATCTCATGATCCTCTGCCGCGTTCTCTTCATTTTCACCCTCTTGTTGTTCCAAATCGTCGATTAATTTGTATGACCATCGAGGAATTTGTTTACTTATTTCTTTTTTTATTTCTGTAGATTTTTTTACAATTTTTTTATTCTTGGAATCCACTATAATTGCATCAAATAAAAATTTTAAAATTCTTATTCGATCCTCCATTTTTGGTTCAAATTCTTGATAATTAGAAATAAGAAGGATAAGATAAATTTTATTTATCCAAAGCATCTCTATGTAATTTTTTATGGAAATTTCATTTATGATTGAGGGTGAAAAAAAAAAATTGACTTTTCCACGATAGAGCCCACTCAAAAAAGGATCATATATTTTAGGTAAGTATTCTTTTTTAGTTTCATCATTACACAATCTAGTCTTTTTTTCGAGTATATTCAGAACACGAAACCCCTTATCTAGAACTTCTACTCTATTTATAAACTCGTTACTTAGGTTTTTCTTTTTTTGTTCATTGTTATAATTCCAATGATTATACAATTCATCAGAGGAGAGTTTTTCTGTTGTGAACAGAGACATCTTTCTTTGTATCATTTCCAAAAAAGTTGACAAACTGGGTGGATACGTAAAGGATATTCTTTCTTTTCCATCACTTCGACATGTAGAAAAAAAATATTGTGACATTTCCTTTCTTACAGCATTCTTAAATTGATCGTTTTTTATATATCGAAATGGACGATTCCAGCGTTT